TTTCGATTCATTTGGCTCTCACGCTCAATTACTTAGGGTAAATTCTCATAGCTTTTTTTATAAATGTAATGAGCCTATCCTCTCTTCTTTATTCATAGTCCAAAAAAATGAAAAAAAAAAACGAATCTAATGCAAAACTAAAATACTTGGAGGACTCTTCTGACAAAATAAAAAATATGTAATTGTCAGCAAAGTTGTTTCTTTTTTTTTCTTCAGTTCAAATCCAAAAAATTCTTCTTACTTATACATAAGGCATAGGTCGTCGATTCAGCATTGCATAAAAGAGGGAAAATGCCCCATTTTTAGAATAAGCGGTTCAAATCATTTTCTCGAGATGAGTGTTCTATATCGATAAAATATTCATTTTAAAACCATCTCTATATTAACATAGTGGTAGAAAGAGTACCATGCTGCGTCTCGACTTCAAACGGTTTGCTTTAACCATCTTAAGAGCCCCACATTATTGGTTGCTAGAGAATCAAAGTGGATTTGCCAATTAATCACGAAATGCTGTGGTTCTTACATATAATTTCTTAAGAAGTAATTCGCGAGATCATGCACCTTTCTTTCCTAGTTCTAAGGAAAAAAGGTACAGCTGATTGGATTCAGCCTATTCTTGAAATAAACAACTCACACACACTCCCTTTCCAAAAAAGATCAATACACCAATCACTACACTTAGATTTATTGGATTTGTTGCTAAAATATCGGTATTAAATCCGAAACTCCCGGCAGATGGCCAGTGGCCCAAAGAAATGAAAGAATCGGTTACATTTTTCATAGAATCTCCTCTTATAGATAGACTAAAAAATCGACCAGAGTTCTTTTTCTATCACTTTGCCCCTCTTTTTTATTTATTCTTTTTTTTTTTTTATCGAGTCAAAAAATAGTCGAGTTATAAAGTATGAACTACCCCTTGATTGTTACAAGACCTCATAAAAAGAGTTTCCCTTGGACTACGAACGGGAAGGATGACAGCGAGTCGGTATGCTAATTCCTCATCTGCAAATCAGCCCTTCCCGTAGGTTATTTTCTTAACGAATAGGGAATTGTAAGAGTGAAATCTTGATCTAATTTTTAAAAGCAAACGACAAGTCCAAGGCAATAAAATAGGAAAAAATATGTATTTTTCCTATTTCTAAGATAAGATTAAACAAAAGGATTCGCAAATAAAAGTGCTAATGCTACAACCAATCCATAAATCGTTAAAGCTTCCATAAAAGCTAGACTAAGCAATAGAGTACCTCGTATTTTTCCCTCTGCCTCGGGCTGTCTCGCGATACCCTCTACGGCTTGACCCGCAGCAGTCCCTTGACCAACTCCAGGTCCAATAGAAGCAAGCCCTACGGCCAATCCAGCAGCAATAACGGAAGCAGCAGAAACCAGTGGATTCATGATAAGTTCCTCGTACCAATAAAAAGAAATGGTTAATGATACAATCAACCAACGAATTATGACTTAATTATTCCATCGATAGAATTTATCCAGTCGAAATAACTAAGAACTTCTAATTTAAGTAAGAATATTATTGAATCATCAGAACTACTTCGATATCTCTTTTTTCGTTTCTATCCACAGAGTTTTTGTGAATCCATACAACTTTCGTTCTTCCATTTCTTGGTTCCGGACTGTTATTTCAATTCTTCCATCTTTTCTTGATTTCATCTGTTTATTCAGCCAATTCACAGCCACAACGATACGAAAGGACTTCTATTGGAACCCACACACAGTAGTAGAGAAAATGAAATATATCTTTAGTTCATATATAACTAGTCAATATCTAATATCACATATACATGTCTTTCTTCCATAACGTAAACCATTAGATTCAATCGGATTCGAGAATCAATCCATTTTTTAGGAATCCCTTTTTTTTTGTAAATTCTTTTCTCCCTTCCGGTTTCTTGATCATTATTCCAACCGAATACAATCTAAATGCGCAAATTAAATTGATTAGGGAGAATTATTGCATAGAACATTATTTGATTGATCTAAGTTCATGCAATTTATTATTTATTAATATTTTCTTTTGGTCAATTGTTGAATAAAATCAACTCTAAAGTAGAATGGTTTCTCCTGTTTTTTATTTAATCACACGTCGTAAACATATATCTTATTCAAATTATGATTTGAATAAGAAGATTGGCTGACCAATATAATAGAAAGTGACTATTCGTCGAGGAAAGGTAGGATATTAAGTGGACGAAAGGAAAATTTTAGGAAAAAGATCTTTTAGATCTCTTTCCTTTTTTTTTACAACTCTCTAATAGCGTAATTTTTGGTTTTTTTGTTCCTATTCCTTTCTATCGTATATAGAGTCTTGTATATTTCTATTCCTTAAGTAAATCATCTTGAGCCGCACATACATTGCTTTGCGCTAAGCTAAAAAAAGGACTATTTCAATGATGACCCTCCATGGATTCACCTATATAAGCCGCGGCTAAAGTTGCAAAAATAAGAGCTTGAATACCACTTGTAAATAATCCAAGGAACATGACAG